AGTGAACCGATGATAGATATTTAGAATTTTTTTTCTTTCTCTTCTATCTGCCATCTATTCATCTATTTTCTTTAGTTATTCACTAGAGCAATTATGATCTGGAAGTCGATCTGGGGCAAGTGTTCGGATCTATTATGACATATCCATAGGGTGCTCAACGGACCCTTTTTTATAATTAAAAAAAGTTTTCGGGCCTTTACATTGGTACCCAAAGAGCTTTTTTTATAACCTAATCAAGTGTATTCATATTTATTTCAATTATTAAGTTCCGAAATGTAGCCTATTTTTTTATAGAGAATATTATCCTATTTCAATAAACGCTTATTAGTCATTACTAAGAAACAGTCTAGTATTGATATTTAGTAATTTTCAAATATCTTTTATTGGTTTTAATAGTCGAAAAGAAAAAATAGAAAAAACTAGATATATAGATATTCTCATATTCATGTACTACTTACCCCTAGAGACTACCAGATGAAATAGAACGATTTGAGAAAAGGATATAATGAAAATTTTTTCTTTGATTGGTTCTTCTGATAGAAAAAAGGATCCGTTTTATTTGACCGAGAGGGCCAAGAAACTAAAAAACGATTAATTATAAAAATAAATATATAGAAAAAAAAAGAAACAAAGGGAAAGTTCTTATTCGAAGCGCCTCGTGATCGTCAACCAATTCTGTGCTTCAATATAATTACCAGGAGTAAGCGTTATAGCCTGTTTCCAATACTCAGCGGCTTGAGCGAACCAAGCCTCCGCCATTTCAGAATCTCCTTGTTGAATGGCCTGTTCTCCACGGTCGGAATAGGCGGGTCAATTCCCTCCCTGAGAACCGTACTTGAGAGTTTCCTACCTCATACGGCTCGACAACCAACTCTTTTGTTTTGGTGTACCAGTTTTTTAACTTTAACCTACTTTGAACTTTATATCTAATTGAATGTCTAATTGAATGAGATTTCTTATAGATATTTTGTTTTTCTTGGATTAAACAAAAGAGAGTAATTACATGAGTTTCAAACTTTCATTTTGATTTAATTAATATATTAATTAATATAATAAGTTTTATCTTTTCTCCTACCTTCAGAAAAAAAAGGCATGTCCACTGTTATTAGATATTAGAATTTTCTGAAAGGTAACTATCCCGCTTTCATATAAAAATTTATATAGAATCTTTGAAAAAGACTTTTTCATACTTCATAAAAAAGAAAAAGACTTACTGTCTTTAGGATCTGATGCTACACCGCTGCTCAATACCTTAGGGGATCCACTCTATTACATAAGTAGATTCCTAAGATTTATATCATATTATGATATAAATAAACAGCTCTTGTTGTATCGGTCCAAAACCTTAACCTTTCCAATTGATCTTTACGGTGCTTCCTCTATCAATTAAATCTTTTTTTATCCATAGAAGAAAGTATTTAGGCATATCTAGTCTTCACTTCATATTTCGATCAATGAAGTTTATTTATTTGCTACAGCTGATAAAAAATCGTTTTGGACGACGCGCTTATGTAGAAAGCCCTTTTTTGTGTTTCTAGTATTTCATTGACTAGTTGTTCGTTCTTTTTTTCTATAGTGGAGATAGTCGCACGTAATGACAGATCACAGCCATATTATTAAAAGCTTGTGGTAAAAAGGGGTTTCGTTCTAATGCCCGAAAATAATATTCTAAAGCTTTGGTATGTTCCCCATTACTTGTGTGGATAAGGCCTATATTATAGAGTATATAACTTCGATCATAGGGGTCAATTTCTAGTCGCATAGCTTCGTAATAATTCTGTAATGCTTCCGCATAATTTCCTTCAGATTGAGCCGACATCCGTTACGGTCGTCATTCGCTTTAACGAATTCTCCGTTTCAGAACCGTATGTGAGATTTTCATCTCATACGGCTCCTCCTTTAGGTGCATAATGAAAATAATATATGTAAAAATGTGATGTCATTATGAACTAAGCGGGGCTAATGTTTTTACAAGAAATCCCTAGCCAACCTTCTTGCAAAAGATCTTTTCTTACTACCAAGTGGGTTCATGCTAGATAAAAATAAAAAAGGAAACTCTCAAAATTTCTTTGTTCTCAACGCCCCTAAATTTCCAGGAATGAGTCACTTCAACAGTCTTCAATGGTTATACGGGTATCCAAAGTACGAACGAGATGGATGTTTATTGTTCCAACCATTTTAATTTAATTAGTCCCAATCCCAAAGAAGAAGAAGAAAGGGAATCATTTTGAAGAAAGTTTTTGTGTTGTTGATTTCTCGGCGTAGTGCTTCTTCCCCTATGCCTCCTATTCGTATATTGTATTAGTGTAGTAGGATTGATCTGTAATACGGGAACCATAGGTAAAAACCTTTTGCTCAATACTTTCACAATTGAAGCATCTAAGGCTGCATTAATCGTGGATACATGACAGAAGGGATTGTTTTTTATATTATAAACTTCACCTTCAAAAGCGTAGATTTTTTTTCAATACTTGTTTTTCTTTCTATTCCAATCCAAATCGGCGAGAAAAAAAAGAATAATAATGATAATCAAATCGCACCATCTCTGTAATAAGTAAAAGCCTCTTTTTCTCCGGAAGTTGTCGGAATGACTCGTAATAAGATATCGGCTACAATTGTAAAGGTTTTATCAATAAAATTTCCATTTATACGCGATCTTGGCATAGGTAGTAATCCATTCTCTAACTCTTTTTATTTCCTTTACCTTTTCTTTTGTGAGAAAATTTTCTCACAAACAAAGGAATTGTATAGTACGAACTAACATAAAAGCGGACTCATAAAAAAACACCTTCTATCTACTTCCAATTTTTCCGAGGTATCTATTAACCATAATCTAAAAAATGATGAATAACTCGCTATTCACCCAGATACTCAGTCATAATCCTGATGTCGGAGAGATGGCCGAGTGGTTGAAGGCGTAACATTGGAACTGTTATGTAGACTTTTGTTTACCGAGGGTTCGAATCCCTCTCTTTCCTTACTTTCAACTAATTCACCAATCTTACGTGATTGACCACAATGTATCAAATCCAATAAAAAAGAATAGATATAAAATCTACCTTGTTTTGATTTTGAAATAGATTCTCTACTCCTAATTTCTTTCATATGGAAAATGCTGGGAAGAGCAAACAAGGGATCCAAATCCCCCTACCAATCTATGATACATGAATAGGAAAAAGATTCCTCGATAAAATCCCTTACCTTGTGCCTTTTTATTTTTAACGGCAAAGGGGAGTTGTCCGAACTCTTGTTTTTAGTAATTTTTTTTACTTAAGTTAGGTTTATTAAGTCTGTCGAGAGTAATATTCTACGACAAGCAATTCATTTATTTTCAAACCGACGCATTTCCTATCTATTATTTGATTGACTAACCCTTCATATTGGAATGTGTGAAGAGTCAGATGGTTTGGCAATTCCTCAGGGGCAGATGAATCAAGAAGATTTTGAACCAAAGTTCTAGAGTTTTGTTCATCCTTCACTGTAATAATATCTCGGGGTTTGCAGCGATAACTTGGTATATCAACTATACGGCCATTAACTAAAATATGTCCATGGTTAACTAATTGGCGCGCTTGAGGAATAGTCAAAGCCATACCCAATCGAAAAAGGATGTTATCCAAACGCATTTCAAGTAATTGTAGTAAAACTTGACCTGTTGACCCCTTGGCTTTTCCGGCGATACGCACATATTTAAGTAATTGGCGTTCTGTAAGACCATAATGAAAACGCAATTTTTGTTTTTCTTCTAAACGAATACGATATTGAGATTTTTTTACGGGGCGTGATTGGTTTCTAAGATCGCTTCCTGCCTTAGGCCTTTTACTAGTTAGTCCCGGTAAAGCCCCCAGACGTCGTATTTTTTTAAAACGAGGCCCTCGGTAACGTGACATAAAGACTCCTTTTTTTATTGAAATTGTACAAAACTAAATAAAATTAAAACTGAACTAAATGATAATGATAAATGACGTGAAATACACTCCAATAAACTATTGGAATACAAAGAGTAAGAAGATATATTCTCTCAATATACAGATTTTTTTTTATTGTATATACAATATATATAAATCAAATAAATCACAAAAATTTTCCTTTATTTTCTTGATTTATTTTGCAAAGATCGAACTCTTTTACCCAATATATATTCCTATATGGAAGTTTATATGACATAATATAAATTGAGTGGTAACTCTTGGAAAAAGGTCCAAGAAGTCTTTTCAATCTTCTTTGATTTTGAAAGTACATTAAAAATCATGTAAAAAAACGAAAAAATATGGAAAAGCCGGCTATCGGAATCGAACCGATGACCATCGCATTACAAATGCGATGCTCTAACCTCTGAGCTAAGCGGGCTCAAATAAAATTGAGCATGCATACAAATTCACTAAACTACTAGATCATATCAATTAACTATTCTATATAATATTTTATAATATTTTTCCTTATCTATTTAGAATTAATCATATTCTATATATTCTAGAACAGAATATAGCTCAAAAAAATAGTGACTATCATTAAATAAATAAAACATAACCTTACCTTACCTTAATTAATAGAATATAGCAGTATATTGACTTTCAAATTTTAATTTCATTAGTTTCTAAATAAGAAAATCTTAATTAGATCAGAAATCTTTTTTTTTTCTATCTATTCTATCTATTCTATCTATTTCTATCTATTATCTATATAGTATAGAATTATTATAATTTCAAATTTACGAAGTAGACTTCTCATTTTTTTTTCCATTGTACATTGTACAATTCTAAGTTTCAATAATAACTTTCTTTTCATGAAAGTAAAAAAAAAAAGAAAAAGAATCGACCGTTCGACTATTTCTTAAAATTTAAGACAACGATGAGAAAAGGAAGAACATATATATGTTATGTAATATATAACCATATTGAATTGCAAATACAAAAATGATAGAATCTTTGTTGATTAGACTAAATCAATATGAATGGGGCTCAAAAAAATGAAAGAAGATAACAAAGACATAAAATAAGTATCTATAATGTAATGAATCCCAAGGTTTCGGCATAAGAAAAAACGGAAAGACAGCATAGCATAATGAGATCCTAAAAAGGGGGATATGGCGGAATTGGTAGACGCTACGGACTTAATTGGATTGAGCCTTGGTATGGAAACCTACTAAGTGATAACTTTCAAATTCAGAGAAACCCTGGAATTAACAATGGGCAATCCTGAGCCAAATCCTGGTTTACGCGAACAAACCGGAGTTTCCAAAGCGAGAAAAAAAGGGATAGGTGCAGAGACTCAATGGAAGCTGTTCTAACAAATGGAGTTCACTACCTTGTGTTGATAAAGGAATCCTTCAATCGAAACTTCAAATAAAAAAAGATGAAGGAGAAAAACCTATGTTGTATAAAATTAGGTAACACAAAACGATCTCAAAAATGACGACCTGAATCTCGATTTCTATTTTTTTATAAACAAAATCGAAATGTTGTGAATTAATTCGAAGTTTAATAAATAATATTTATTGATCAAACGATTCAATTCATAGTCTGATAGATCCTTGATGGAACTTATTAATCGGACGAGAATAAAGATAGAGTCCCATTTTACATGTCAATACTGACAACAATGAAATTTATAGTAAGATGAAAATCCGTTGACTTTTAAAATCGTGAGGGTTCAAGTCCCTCTATCCCCAGCTCTACTCCCCGAAAAGGTTGACACCTTACTTTTTTTTCGTTATTATTTATTTGAATTAGATAGAATCTATATCATTTTTCATTTTAAAACTTAGAAAGTCTTCTTTTATTTAGAAGATCCAAGAAATTCCCGGTCCAAAACTTTTGAATTTACTACTTTTGAGTTTATTTTCCTTGACATAGACCTAAGTCATATATTAAAATGATACTGATACTTCAGTAGATGATACTTCGGTAATGGTAGACATAGCTTAACAGCAGGGGACTCTAAATCCCTGTGTCATATCATAATGATCCTTCAGTTACTAATGGTAGACATAGCTTAATTGCAAAGGACTGTAAATCCTTATGTCACCTTTCGTAAAATGATAATGATCCTTCAGTAATGGTAGACATAGCTCAATAGCGGGGGACTGAAAATCCCTGTGTCATATGATAATGATTCTTCGGTAAATGATTCTTCGGTAATGGTAGACATAGCTTAACAGCGGGGGACTCTAAATCCCTGTGTCATATCATAATGATCCTTCAGTAATGGTAGATATAGCTTAACAGCGGGGGACTTTAAATCCTTGTGTCACCATTCGTAAAACGAGGATGATCCTTCGCCGGGATAGCTCAGTTGGTAGAGCAGAGGACTGAAAATCCTCGTGTCACCAGTTCAAATCTGGTTCTTGGCATAGGATCGATTCATTTTGATAAGTTTCTATTCTTCAAATTAAACGTATCTTTAGTAAAAAAGGTGCAATAATCCTTTATCCCCTCTCTTTTTTTGTTCATGTTGTGGATCCAGCCGTTCAAAAAGAGTGTATAATACTTTATACATAATACATATTCGAAAGGAAAGGTTAAATGAGTTCCGTTGAATCAAACAAGTAAAAAATGGTCTATAACTATAGTATACTATAGTATCTATAGTTGAAGGGCAGAAATACCCCAAGATTCATTCGATACAATATAAATAGAATTGTATCCCCCCCCTCATTTTTTGCTTTCCGATCTTATTTATTCATTCCCAGTTATGTGACTAAAGTTGACTAAGTTATGTGCGCGATACAAAGTTCATAATTCAGAACTCTTTTTTTTAGTTCATCCTATTGGCTCGGCTTTTACGAAATAAAAAAAGTATCTTTCAAATTGGAGATCAAGCTATCTCTAATAATATGAACGAGACCTCGACTCTTCTGTTTGTTTGATCTAAAAAAGAATAGAATTCAAAATATTCCGTGAAGGTCTGTAGTTCTAGAAGCTAAGGCTCATTTTTTATCATTCAATAAGCATCTTGTATTTCATAAAAATTGGGAGCAATATAATCCTTACGTAAAGGCCACCCTATCCAACTTTCGGGCATTAGGATACGTTTCAGTCGTGGATGGCTATCATAAGTGATTCCTAACATATCATAAGATTCCCGTTCTTGAAAATCCGTACTTTTCCAAACCCAGAAAACGGATGGAATTCTAGGATTACTCCTGTGAGTAAATACTTTTATGCAGACTTCTTCCGCTTGATTAACACCATATTCTATTCTCGTAAGATGATACACGCTGGCTAAGAGGCCACCTGGTGCCACATCATAGGCACATTGCGAACGTAAATAATTGTAACCATATACATATAAAATTACAGCAATAGAATGCCAATCTTCCGGCTTTATTTGTAAAGTTTCTATTCCTTGGTAATCGAAGCCCAACGATCTATGAACCAGCCCGCGTTTGGCTAGCCAAACGGACAAAGTGCCCTGCATCTTTTTTCTTTCCCCCACACCTTTTTTATATAAAATAAGTCTTTCACATTTACCATGAGTTCTAATTTATGAAGATTTTTT